ATAGTAATGCTATGAATGACCCAGTATCGAATACTGGTGATAATATCAGCAAAAGAACGTTCTCCTGTGCTTCCAGACATGCCGAGCTCCACATATTCTTGTACAGTCAAAAGGGGATCGATTCTGTAAAAGATGAGATCAGTAAACGTAAATTTACTGAAGTTTCATCTTTGTAAGATCGTCAATATTGTACCGAGGGTTTTTTTAGAGTATACCGAATCAGTATAGCTATCCTTCTTCTGACGCAGCAACGCAATTTCACAATCAGTATAGAAATGAAATCAGTATAGAAATGAAGCACTAAATAATTTGTTTCTTATGTTCTTGTTGCTTATCGATGTAGAATCATGTACCATTCAATAGAAAAATCGCAAAATTCCTGTATATATAAGATAAGGGTTCTCTCAATTATTGGCTTCGGTTTATAAACCGAAGATTGGATAAAATGTGAATCCGACGGGTTGGTTTATAATAATTCAGGAAGCAGATTCTCATAGTCCCAAAAGTCAATTAAATTAGACGTGAAATCTAGAAATATTCATTTTGTGTTTGTAGTTATATTTTTTGTTTTTGTTTGAATCTTTTTTTTATTTTAAGGAATTGGTTAGTTGTCCAGTAACAAGTAACAGTAGTACATAGTATTCCATGAAAGAAAGAGAACAACGAAAAAAATAATAATCAATATTCGCAATGCACGCATTATTGTTGTTATATTAGACTCAAAGGATCGTTCTTCACCTAATTACAAGAATGCGGCTTTTTAATATGGAAAGAAAAAATGTAGAACCGAGTTTGGAGTGATCTGATCGTGCGATATTTTTTTTCTTTTTATTCAAGATTTTATGGGAATGAATCCACTACTGAAAATCTAATTCGTTCTAATAAAATTAAAATAAAGGGCATTATAGTTATAGGGGTCATTCATTCTTCAGCGATTCAAAGAACATTTCATTTTTGGAATGAAGTTACACAACATAGTTTATTTATTATTTTTTCTTTATATATATATTTTTTTTTTTTTTTAGATTTTTATTTATATATATTCTAAAATTTTTTTAGAAATTTTATCTTTCTAATTATTTAGAATCCATTTATATATAAATTTTTAATAAAAAAATTATTGTTTATAATATGAATATTAGTTTTTTCAACTCATGAGTTGTCCAACGAATCTGTTGATTCGGAATCGCGGGATAGAGAACCAGATGACGAATTTATTTGTTACCTATGTTTGTTAGTATCATCTATAATGATAATAATAGATGAATCAAAAACTTTCAATTGAATTTTTACTTATCCATCCGCGTATCTTTCAAAAATACAAACTTAGGGAAGTACTTTAGAAACATATGGATAAAAATAACGTATTTCATTTAGCCTCGTCATGCCTACTATAACTAGTTATTTCGGTTTTCTACTAGCAGTTTTAACTATAACCTCAGTTCTATTTATCGGTCTGAACAAGATACGACTTATTTGATTGAAATTAATTGAATGCACAATTGAAAAAAAGAAACATTTCTGTGGTATTCCATAGAAATGTTTCTTTATATTCTATATATTCTAGAGTTCTTTACCTTGTCAATTCAATTTCCAATTCTTGGTCATTGAGATTCATGGGCAATACGGATTAATATTTTAAGGATAGATATTACCTCTACTTTTCCTCATTCAACTAAATTGAAATGATTGAAGTTTTTCTATTTGGAATCGTATTAGGTTTAATTCCTATTACTTTGGCTGGATTATTTGTAACCGCATATTTACAATACAGACGTGGCGATCAGTTGGATCTTTGATTAATTAACAGCTCTTTTTTTGATTGACCTCCTACTTGATTTATAGGAGGTCAAATTTTGATTTCTATTCAATTATTTCAGTGTAAATTTTGATGTAACTATAACCTATAACAAGAATCCAATCACGCTCTGTAGGATTTGAACCTACGACATCGGGTTTTGGAGACCCACGTTCTACCGAACTGAACTAAGAGCGCTTTATTATCAAACTAAATGCCACCCTAAATATATCTTGCATACATATATTATGATATAGAATATTCTAAAATGAAATAAAAAAAGATTGATTCTGTATATGTATGGTCAATTTTTATGGATCTCAATTGATTCCTCGTTACTGTTGAGAAGATAAGTAATAGGTAGGGATGACAGGATTTGAACCCGTGACATTTTGTACCCAAAACAAACGCGCTACCAAGCTGCGCTACATCCCTTTCAATTGGTCTACTGTGTCATTGTAGAGAATCCCTGTCTTGTTTTCCACATTTTTGATTTATTTCCTCCATTGGTATACCAAATTATCTTGCCATTTCTTCTTTTTTGTCTCATATCATATAACATATTTCAAATATAATAAAAAGACTTATATACGTATGAAATAAGAAATATGAAATCCGCCGAAAAAAAAAATGAATATTTGGGGGGAATGCTGAGGCGGAAAGGGACATATTAAAAAAAAAGGAATATCTACCGAATTGAAATTGAATTGTTGTACATTTCAATTGGAATTAGGAATTCCGCGTAAAATACAAGCGGTTATTAAATATATACATCTGATCGTATGTGTAATACGATTATGTATTACCACCATGTCTTACAAATTACTATAAAGTAGGAGGTTTTTAAATGCGAGATCTAAAAACATATCTCTCGGTGGCACCTGTAGTAAGTACTCTATGGTTCGGGTCTTTAGCGGGTCTATTAATAGAGATCAATCGTTTATTCCCAGATGCGTTGGTATTCCCTTTTTTTTCATTCTAGTTATTGACTTGGGAGAGGGTGAAGAAGATTAGAAAAACAATCAAATATCTGTGACTAATCCCATTCCCTTTTTTTCTTTTTTTTAGACTTAGAATAAGTTAGAAAAGAGAAAGAATAAAAGTGGATTCAATCTCAGTCAAACTCGGACTCGACGCCCAGTTTCAATTGAATTAATAAAAGAGTGAGAACGGAAATGCAAATGTGATGGCTAGGGCAACAATATCATACAAGATACTTAAATGAAAAATGAAAAACTGTACTGCGATGCTAAATTTCGAAATCATTGTATTACTATATTTGATTGCAACGAAATCTTTTATAATTTTATTTCGAGTTACTAACTTCTCTTTTTTTCTTTCTTCTTTTCTTCATTTTGGATCGGAAAATGGAAGAGTTGCGTGAATCAAAAATCCAAGGGAGGTTCATGGCCAAGGGTAAAGATGCCCGAGTAACAGTTATTTTGGAATGTACTCGTTGTGTTCGAAACGGTGTTAATAAGGAATCAACCGGGATTTCCAGATATATTACTCAAAAGAATCGCCACAATACACCTAGTCGATTGGAATTGAGAAAATTCTGTCCCCGTTGTTACAAACATACGATTCATGGGGAGATAAAGAAATAGATCGAACCGATCGTCTGTGTGTCACCTTTTTCCAATCCAAGGAGGATGAAAAATTACATATATTAGACATATTTTAGATTTCCATTTTTAGATTTCAATATAATATAAACAAAGCAAATCCTATTTCTGAATTCTAAATCATTTTAGATCCGATCGAAATAGGATTTTCGGGATAAGGAATAAACAAACCATGGCTAAATCCAAGCGACTCTTTCTTAAATCCAAACGATCTTTTCGTAGGCGTTTGCCCCCGATTCAATCGGGGGATCGAATTGATTATAGAAACATGAGTTTAATTAGTCGATTTATTAGTGAACAAGGAAAAATATTATCTAGACGGGTAAATAGATTGACCTTAAAACAGCAACGCTTAATTACTATTGCTATAAAACAAGCTCGTATTTTATCTTTGTTACCTTTTCTTAATAATGAGAAACAATTTGAAAGAAGCGAGTCGACTGCTAGAACTATTGGTCTTAGAACCAGGAATAAATAGGCTTACTCTTCAATTGAATTAAAATTGGAATCCAAACTCAACCGGGGATTGATGCTTTGTTCGAAAAATCCGAGAATCTAGATTTGATTGTCGTGTCGTAAGAAAAAAAAAATCGGGGAAGAAGAATAAATCTTTTTTTTATTGAACATATTTGCTCATTTTCACCACTTTATCATATTTCTATTCTACCTTCTCGGAGTTCATTCTCCAGAGAACTCCATTTTAAACATTCCGCTAGATTTTTCCAATCTTCTTATTTTATGATCTCATTGGAAATCATATAAAGACAATTCCTATTTAATATAGCGATTTGGGCAAGTATTTTACGATTAAGAATCAACTGCCTCTTGTACAGATTGTGTATGAATCTACTATAACCGTAGTATATCTTATTATATCCAATTACTGCATTTATTCTAGCAATCCACAAATGGCGAAATTTTATTTTTTTCCTACCTCTATCCCGATAAGCTGAAGCCAAAGCTCTTATTTTCTGTTGAGTAATAGTTCGAGTAAGTCTTGAATGAGCCCCTCGAAAGCTTGATGCAAATAAACGAATTTTTGTTCTACGTCTCCGAGCTATATATCCTCGTTTAATTCTAGTCATTGAATAAATGAAACTTTGATGAATAACTAATTGATTTCCTTTCTTTCAGTTATTCCTTTCCTAGTCTATTAATAACAAAACGTATTTTTCCAATGTATAAAATAAAAATTCCAATGGCTTTTGCTACTATAACCTTCCCGACCACGATTTCTTTTTTTGTTCTAGGGATTTCACCTTAAAATACGAAATTGTATTGATACTAGGTATAAAAAAAACAACAAACATAGTAAATAGAAAAAGGGATAAAGAAATAGTGGTTTCCTTCGTTTCTATGGCTACCTCTTAAACGGTGAGGTCCTCTCTATACACCGGAGCTCCTTCTTTCTTTCATGTCATCAATGTTATTGTTAACTTGTACAGTTCACCCTCTTTGGCTCTACCCATGAATTAGCTAGTAATCGGTCTTTCACAACGAGATCCACCTATACAGTAACGGTATTTCATTATGAAGATTAGTTGGGTAGCTGACCCTCTTAGTCCGTTCTTGGAAGAATAAGGCCATAATCTTTCTGTTAAATAGGATTTCCTCTGCTTAATGGATAAACATTTGTTACCAATGGGGAATTCTTTCTCATCTAAAATAGAAAATTGAGGTAATTGGATTTCCACCAATAGAAACCATAAATTTGATACACAATATAAAGGATACGATAAATCTTTTTTATTTATTTTTAGGTAGTGAACGGAGTTCTTCCATTCATTCTATCCTATTCACTGGTACTGATCAGTGATACGGGAAAAATTTAGTACTTTCTTTTGTCCCGGTCCATGGTCTGAACGAGTCGCACATACACCCTAGTACATGTTCCTCGACGCTGAGGGCATCCCCGAAGGGCGGGCGATTTCGTGACATTTCTGATTGGCTGTCTTGTGTTTCTAATAAGTTGTTTAATAGTTGGCATGTTGAATTGTATACATAATGAGTTGGTTTAGATCAATCCTAACCGGATGATTATTAATTACTTTTATATTAATAGTAATAGAAAATATTCTATTAACCCCCGCTCAAATTGCGTATTTGCGTGAAATCCATGCTCATGCTATTTTTTATTCAACCGCTACAAGATCAACAATTCCATGAGCTTGGGCTTCTATTGCTGACATAAAAACATCCCTTTCCATGTCTTCGGATATAACCCATAAGGGTTTGCCTGTTCTTTGTACATAAACCCTTGTGATGGTTTCGCGCAGCTTCAGTAGTTCTTCCGCTTCCAGGATAAATTCGCCCGTTTGTGCCTCATAAAAAGAACTAGCAGGTTGATGGATCATTACCCTGATTATTTCATAAATGGTTTTCTCTATCTCGCCTGATGAGTCAAAGATAATAAGAAATAGGATTAACAACCGTACAGGCATCCTTTGTTCATTGCATACGGCTCGACAATGGAATTCATTTTTACCTTGGATCGAAGGAATAGAAAATAGAGGATCTATCAGACCCAGATCAGTAAATGATCCAATAACCACCCTTCCTTTGTTTTTTAGTAATTTAAAAATACTATGATGGTTCCGTTGCTTTATTATTTCATTTGTTATTCAGCAATCCCAAAGTTTCTTTTCTTTCCAATTAAAAAAAAAATATAAATATTTCGTATTCTTTCATAACAATAACAGAAATATTGTTAAGAGCCTTCCATCGTGAAAACAAAAAAGTTTGTGACGCTGAAAGAGGCCTCCGATAAATCAGCTAAAATCGGAAATCCCTTTCTTTTATATCATACTACTCTTTCGATACATAATCTAATGGTTTAGAAAAAAAAAAGAAAACAAATTCTCATATCAAATTCAAAGTGCCATGCTATTATTACGTAATATTCATATTTTATATGGCGAAGGCATAGTTTTCTTTTTTGTGTCAAATAAAAAACTCATTGGCGCCAAGCGTGAGGGAATGCTAGACGTTTGGTAATTTCTCCTCCGACCAGAATAAAAGATCCCATTGAAGCGGCTAATCCCATGCATATTGTCTGTACATCTGGTCCCACAAATTGCATAGTATCATAAATAGCTACTCCGGGTATTACCCATCCACCGGGGGAGTTTATAAATAAATACAGATCTTTGGTATCATCCTCTATACTGAGATATACCATAAGACCAATAAGTTGATTCGAGATCTCGCTATCAACCTCTTGGCCTAAAAAAAGTAATCTTTCTCGATAAAGTCGGTTGATTAGGATAAAGTTGTATCCCTTAAGAACCGTACGGGCACCTTTTGATGCATACGGTTCAAAAAAATAGTGAAAAAAAGAATCAATGTTTAGATTCTAGCCTTCTTTAGAGGACTCTTTCTAACTTCTAATGAAGGGGCTTTTTCTTCCCTTCCATTTTTCAAGAAAGATGATTTTTGGCCTTTGGCCCGCGGTCGTTTATCTATACTAAAAATTTCAATAAATAAAAAACCAATTCATTAAATTTATCGAACTAACTTTTCATTGATGTATTGTTTCATCGAGATCAAATTCAAATTGCGATGTCATTTTCTTGTTCCCGAATGGTCTTCTTCAATTCTTTTAGGTTTATGCTCTACTCCGAGTAAAGATCTGCCCGATTTGGATTTGCACATATAGGACAAATGCCCCCATAGTATGTCTTTTTGCTACGACTTCTTTTTTTTTTTATTTATTTCATGCTTTTATTTTAACCAAATATTCAACCAACGTATTCATCATATTACTCGATTGATTAACAAATGATATTTTAAAATACAATATGATATGATACAAGTAGTAATTATAAAATAGATAGATTCCAAATTGAGTTTTTTCTAAGCGGAGCCTGGATACTTCATTTTATTAGTCCAACCAAACCAAGAAAACCATAAATTATTCTAATTGATAATATTAATCTGGATACCCCTCCAAAAATGGATCTAATTGCACTTCACGCTCCAAATTTTTGATAATTCAATCAATCCGTCTTGGGCGAAAGAGAGGATATCTCGATCGGGATAGAGAACGGGGAAATACCATATGACCCAATATATCTGACAAGTCGCACTATACGTCAACCCACGATGCATCTTCCTCTCCAGGACTTCGAAAGGGTACTTTTGGAACACCAATAGGCATTAAAGCAAAGAAAAAAGAATTAAGTATTATAGCTCACTTTGATGTGGAGGCGTAACAACGAGTTTATTGTCTTAATAAATAAGGTGGTCTTTTATTTTTATCTTTTAGCATATTTTAGATATAGATTGAATGAGTTCATAAAAAAGGAAGACAGAATGAACGAATAAAGGAAAATTCTTCCGAATTGGTCTTTTGAATGATGAACAAATATGTATACATTCACTCATATAAAATAGGAGCAACTCCCATCCACCATTGCGTATTGCTACTTATCGAGTATAGAATAGATCTGCTTCTTTTTGTTCCTACGAATATAATTGTTCCATTATTACTAAAATAATAGACCAAATATTAATCCTTTCGTCAAGATAATCCTCTGAAAGTCCATAGCATAGTTTTTTTCAGTGCAATAAAGTTACATAGTGTCTATTTTTCGTTGATAAAGGGGTATTTCCATGGGTTTGCCTTGGTATCGTGTTCATACCGTTGTATTGAATGATCCCGGTCGTTTGCTTTCTGTTCATATAATGCATACAGCTCTAGTTGCTGGTTGGGCCGGTTCAATGGCTCTATACGAATTAGCAGTTTTTGATCCCTCTGATCCTGTTCTTGATCCAATGTGGAGACAAGGTATGTTCGTTATACCCTTCATGACTCGTTTAGGAATAACCAATTCATGGGGGGGTTGGAGTATCACAGGAGGGACTATAACGAATCCGGGTATTTGGAGTTATGAAGGTGTGGCCGGAGCACATATTGTGTTTTCTGGATTGTGCTTCTTGGCAGCTATCTGGCATTGGGTGTATTGGGATCTAGAAATATTTTGTGATGAACGTACAGGAAAACCTTCTTTGGATTTGCCGAAGATTTTTGGAATTCATTTATTTCTCTCAGGGGTGGCTTGCTTTGGTTTTGGCGCATTTCATGTAACAGGATTGTATGGTCCGGGAATATGGGTATCCGATCCTTATGGATTAACCGGAAGGGTACAATCTGTAAATCCTGCGTGGGGCGTCGAAGGGTTTGATCCCTTTGTTCCAGGGGGAATAGCCTCTCATCATATTGCAGCAGGTACATTGGGCATATTAGCGGGCCTATTCCATCTTAGTGTTCGTCCGCCCCAACGTCTATACAAAGGATTACGGATGGGAAATATTGAAACCGTCCTTTCGAGTAGTATCGCTGCTGTCTTTTTTGCAGCTTTTGTTGTTGCTGGAACTATGTGGTATGGTTCAGCAACTACCCCCATTGAATTATTTGGGCCCACTCGTTATCAATGGGATCAGGGATACTTCCAGCAAGAAATATATCGAAGAGTTGGTGCCGGGCTAACCGAAAATCAAAGTTTATCAGAAGCTTGGTCTAAAATTCCTGAAAAATTAGCTTTTTATGATTACATCGGTAATAATCCCGCAAAAGGTGGATTATTCAGAGCAGGTTCCATGGACAATGGGGATGGAATAGCTGTTGGGTGGTTAGGACACCCTATTTTTAGAGATAAAGAAGGACGCGAACTTTTTGTACGTCGTATGCCGACTTTTTTTGAAACATTTCCGGTTGTTTTGGTAGACGGAGACGGAATTGTTAGAGCCGATGTTCCTTTTAGAAGAGCAGAATCGAAGTATAGTGTTGAACAGGTCGGTGTAACAGTTGAGTTCTATGGGGGTGAACTCAATGGAGTCATTTATAGTGATCCTGCTACTGTGAAAAAATATGCTAGACGTGCTCAATTGGGTGAAATTTTTGAATTAGATCGTGCTACTTTGAAATCAGATGGGGTTTTTCGTAGCAGTCCAAGGGGTTGGTTTACTTTTGGGCATGCTTCGTTTGCTTTGCTCTTCTTCTTCGGACACATTTGGCATGGTGCTAGAACCTTGTTCAGAGATGTCTTTGCTGGGATTGACCCAGATTTAGATGCTCAAGTAGAATTCGGGGCATTCCAAAAACTTGGAGATCCAACTACAAGAAGACAGGTAATCTGATACAAGATTGCTCTATTCTTTTTTGCCTTTATTTTTTCGATTTGACATAGGTACCGGATAAAGCTTGATTCGGATTGCTGACTTTTCGTTTCTTTGACTCTTGTCTTGGTCTTTTTTTTATCCGAAAAAAGATCCCAACTAAACAGGTATGGAAGCTATAATTGTAAACCGAAATCAAATCTATGGAAGCATTGGTTTATACATTCCTCTTAGTCTCGACTCTAGGAATAATTTTTTTCGCTATCTTTTTTCGCGAACCACCTAAAGTTCCAACTAAAAAGATGAAATGATTTCTCATTATCTCAATTGAAGTAATGAGCCTCACAATATTGTGAGGCTCATTACTTCAACTAGTCCCCGTGTTCCTCGAATGGATCTCTTAGTTGTTGAGAGGGTTGCCCAAAAGCAGTATATAAGGCATACCCAGTAAAACTTACAAGTAAACCAGATATAGAGATGGCAACTAGGGTTGCAGTTTCCATTATTATATAATTTCAAGACCACAATGGATCTATGATAAGATCATTTATTTACAACGGAATGGTATACAAAGTCAACAGACTTACTGAAAAAAAAAATAGGATTTATGGCTACACAAACCGTTGAGGATAGTTCTAGATCTGGTCCAAGACGAACTATTGTAGGGGATTTATTGAAACCATTGAATTCGGAATATGGTAAAGTGGCTCCTGGGTGGGGAACTACGCCTTTGATGGGTGTAGCGATGGCTCTATTTGCGATATTCCTATCTATTATTTTGGAGATTTATAATTCTTCCATTTTACTGAACGGAATTTCAATGAATTAGATTCGATTCACAAGAACCACTAAATAACGTTTTAATAAAAAATAAAGTATGTGGGTCTCCGCTTTTTAGCCCAGTCTTTTTTGGTAGTTCGATCGTGGAATTTATTTTTTTCTGTATTTCCGGAATATGAGTGTGTGACTTGTTAGAATTGATCCTATGGATACGACAGAGAAAAAGTCGGTCATCTTGATCAAGATGATTTTATCTCGTTGGATATTCAGTCTAGGCTAGTATCTGGAGCACAGAATATATGAAATAGATTACAAAATATTAGAACAAATATTAGAACTATGATTCATACTTAGCAGACCTCGTGGCCGGACTCCGAAAAAAGAGTTAGAAGTGATAAATTAAAAAAATTTTATTCTTTCGTTTATACTTATTTCGTTTGATTAAAGGATAAACGAAACATTTCTTTGTCTTTTTTTTTCATTATGTTCATTCATTGAATAAGCATTGAATAAATGATAATCCAAGGGTTCTTACTCAGGGAATTTTGGAACTTTTTGGGGAAGGTTTTATTGAATCATCGTGGTTCTAGTATGACTCTAAGGTTTTAATTGATTCATAGGGTCTTAACAAGAGAATTCCTATCAATAATAAAGAAAACAAGGGTAAAGTCGCATTACACACAAATCAAAGAAAAAAAAATAGGTAAATAGAAGATTCAAGAGGCCCCTAATGATCAATATAAACACGAATGAGCCGACTTGATATTTGGGCATTATAACCACAAAAAAGACTTTGCGGATTTTGATTCTTTCATATCTTCAGAGAAAAAATTGAATCATAGGATTAAGAAGTTTCAACCTTTTTATTACACATATCCGTTACGAGCGGTATTTGGGTGTGTCTGTTTGAGCCGTACGAGATGAAATTTGCATATACGGTTCTCAGAGGGGGGTCCCCCTTCCTTGGTTTACCTATCTCAATAAAGTGTATGATTGGTTCGAAGAACGTCTTGAAATTCAGGCGATTGCAGATGATATAACTAGTAAATACGTTCCTCCTCATGTCAACATATTTTATTGTCTAGGAGGAATTACGCTTACTTGTTTTTTAGTACAAGTAGCTACGGGGTTTGCTATGACTTTTTACTATCGTCCGACCGTTACTGAGGCTTTTGCTTCTGTTCAATATATAATGACTGAAGCTAACTTTGGTTGGTTAATCCGATCAGTTCATAGATGGTCGGCAAGTATGATGGTCTTAATGATGATCCTGCACGTATTTCGTGTGTATCTTACTGGTGGCTTTAAAAAACCTCGCGAATTGACTTGGGTTACAGGCGTGGTTCTGGCTGTATTGACCGCATCCTTTGGTGTAACTGGTTATTCCTTACCTCGGGACCAAATTGGTTATTGGGCAGTCAAAATTGTAACAGGTGTACCGGAAGCTATTCCAGTAATAGGGTCGCCTTTGGTAGAGTTATTACGCGGAAGTGCTAGTGTGGGACAATCTACCTTGACTCGTTTTTATAGTTTACACACTTTTGTATTACCTCTTCTTACTGCTGTATTTATGTTAATGCACTTCCCAATGATACGTAAGCAAGGCATTTCTGGTCCTTTATAGAGAATAGAAATCATAGATTTGTAATCAGTTATTTATTACTCGGGGTAGGAAGAAGAGTATTTCATTGCTGCAAATATGGATTATTGAAAAATAAGACATGTATTTGGATATTTCCCTTCAACTATTAGTGTCAAATAACGAATAAAATTTCGTGGAGTTGAAGGGAATTCTTCGAAGAGAAAATGGATTATGGGAGTGTGTGACTTGAACTATTGATTTGGCCGTGTGGATATATCTCTTTTTATCTGCCACATTGGAATTGGAATTCATAACCAAATGTGTCTTTGTTCCAACCACCGTGAAAGCTCCATACAGAGGGTAGGCTGGTTCGCTTGAAGAGAATCTTTTCTATGATCAGAGTCGATCATGTCGTGCATGAACAGGCTCCGTAAGATCCAGTAGAATAGGTGCTATGGCATAATCCAGATTCTGTTTTATCTATTTCACTCATTTACTTAATAGAATAGTATGAAAATGCATTCATTTCCTCTGCATTGACTCGATTTATGATACTATCGGAGTGAAACAAGGATCTAAAGAAGGACATAGGCTAGAC